CAATCATTAGTTCCCAACCGCGGGGCGAATGGAATCCGATACATAAATCAGTTACTAAAAGAATGGAAAAAGCTTTTATTGTATCGTTTAAATTATATAGGAATTCCTGAACCCGAGAGTTAAGAATAACAAGCTCGTCATTACCCAGAATAGAATAAACACTTAGAATAATGAAAGACATTATATTTATTGAGAAGTGCAAAATCGTATTCATACGGTCTTGGTTATACATCTTGATTAATTGAACCGTTTCTTTGTGGATTCCTATAGTAAGCTTTTGTATATGTGTTTCTGAAGATTCATTTATCATTTCATCCAACAAGAGTAGTCTCTCTAATTCTATGAATTTTTCTAGAATACTATTTTCTTGAATATCATTCCAAAGGGTTTCAGATTGTCTTTTATTCCACCAATTAATAGACCATGATTCCATACTTTTATTAAATGAGAGAGAGATCCACCAAGGCAAAAATACTAAAAATAAAAATATAAGAAATCGAATGTGAATAAATGCTTTCTTTTTTGTCATTTTTTCATTTAATGAATTGTTAAGGAATCCACTAATCTATAAAGCTATAAAAAAGCTATAAAGAATACAGAAATAGGATCAAAGTCTCTTTAAAAAAAAAAAGATAAATTCGTCATTTCAATTCAATTGGTACACGCAAGAAATAGGCTAATTCCGCGACTTTTTGTTCAATTTCTCGTGGAGTGAAATTCTCATCAATATGAATTAATGGAATAGACCCCTGGCCCCTGATTTCCATATAAAGGAAAAAGACAATACGAGTATAAATACCCTCTTTAGCTTCGATTCGTATGGCCTGAATATCTTCCATAAGGAATCGGAGAAAGATACGACGATTTTTTCCGGGAAATCCCCAACGAAAAATACAAACTGTTCCTTCTTTTCTATCGAATCTATCATAACCACTACCTATATTCCAAGAAATTATGCACCACAAATAGGAACTAATAAAGAGACCTGCTATCCCATAGAAGGACACCACGATTCCTTGTGGAAAAAAAAGGATTTGTTGATACGGAAATAAAGATCTAAAATTACTATCTATATAACTCAAAATTCCAGCCACTAAGAATCCTAACGAACCTAAAAAAAGGATAAAGGCCCAGTAGAAATTAATTATTTTTCGGGAGCCTGTTATAAGTTCTATCCATATACGGTCTGATCGCCAATTCATACTAGATTTAGTTGCATTTTTTTGGAATTGAGAGAATAATCCAAATTTGACTTTCCTATTTTTGTTTACGAAGTAACGCTAATCAACTATCACTTTTATGAACCTTCAAAAAAATGCCATCTCCTTCATATGATCTTATTTTAGATATTTATATATGACCATATGAAGCCCCATTTAATAACTTCGTATCTAGTTTAGTTGAAAATAGCTAGACCCATGTTTCCGACTGCATAAACGTTCGTTCATTTATGTTCGTGGGAAGTCATCACATATTCTACCCAACTATATTAGTTGTATTTGTGTTATAATGCAAGTCTAATTAAGTCTTAAGTCTTAAAACAATGGATGAGATTTGAATTTAAACAATCTTGTTTTTTTGTACATGAAGAAATAAAGAAGCCATTGCAAATGCCGGAATTACTAGGCCCACTAAGGGGACAAAAATAGAGGGTAAATTTAGAATTGTCATAGCAACGGTACCTCATTATTTATTATTGTTACATTAATTGTTACGTTGTTATAAATATAGGGACATCTTATATTATATTATAAATTCGAATTATTTTATAAAAATTTGTATCGTATATTATTATACTAAGTATATCGAATAACCTACTAACTGAATATAAAATTTAGAACTTACTACTTACAATTTTTCCCCGCCCCCTCTCGTGTAAGGAAGAAATTACTTTTTGATCTTGCTGATTATTACTTTCTATAAAATGAAAATCAAAAAATAACTATTTGTTTTCTCAAAAACAAAAAAAAAAAAGAAAGTCCTACTTGAGTGAATTTTGATTCAAAGGAAAGAAAGTGTGGAGTTGAAAAAATTCACTCATAACGTCTTTTAAAAGATTTCGTGGTACGATTGGATCAAATAATCCCTTATGGAATAAATATTCAGACACCTGCGAACCCTCGGGTACTGTCTTATTCAATGTTTGTTCAATTACTCTTTTACCTGCAAATGCAATATAGGCATTTGGTTCGGCAATAATAATATCGCCTAACATACCAAAGCTGGCTGTCACCCCACCAGTAGTGGGAGATGTAAGGATGGATATATAAAATAACTTTTTATTTGATTGATAATCATATAAAGCAGAAGATATTTTAGCCATTTGCATCAAGCTCAGACTTCCTTCTTGCATACGTGCCCCCCCGGAAGCACATACTATAATAAGGGGTAGAAATCGGTGGGTAGCATACTCGATCAAACGGGTTATTTTCTCCCCTACTACAGATCCCATACTACCCCCCATAAATTGAAAATCCATGACCCCAACTGCTATGGGAAT